AGGAGGATTTGTTTGGGAAGCAATAAGCCCCATCTCTTCATCTGCAAAGAATTCTCGACGTGAAAACACAGAGACATAGGGCTGATCTTTGAATAGGGAAAAGAATGGATCCGCAGGGTCCCAAATGAATTGGCTTGTTCGAAAAAAGCCTTGTTCTTTGGAAGATCTATCTCGTGTCTGGTACTGCATGGTTCCACTCTGCAAGAACTCCGAATCATTCTCTTGAAGCTCATCCTCTTTATGATAAATGATCCATTTGCCCCGAAATGACCCAGTCCAATAGGGAAATCCCAATTCCGTGGGCCTTTCGATACAATCAAATAGATTGCCACAAGGGCGCCATATTCTAGGAGCCCAAACTATGTGATTGAAGAAATCCTCCTCTATCTGTTGCGGATCAAGGGCCCCTTCCCCTTCTTCAAACTCCGATTCGTATTTTTCATATAGAAATCTCTGATCAACGATAGAACAAGATCCATTTTGCATCATATCTAACTGATTCCTTGGTTCGGACCGAAGAAGTAATGTCACTCGATTATTATCAAACTGACTGCAATATTTTTCTGTCCGTGAGGATCCCGCCAGAGCGCCTTCTACTTCTAATAGTAATAATAGTAATAGGCCATGAACTAGATCAGAATCATTCTCAACGAATCCATAAGAAGTGATCCAATTTTTTTCATCGTGTCTGGATGAAGACCAAAGATCTTGAGCGACCGATCCGGCAGAACAACTCAAAAGATAAAGAAGTATCGTGAATTTCTTCATGCTCGTTCCAAGTTCGAAGTACCATTTGTACAAATAAGAATCCCCTCCCTTACATGATTTCTTCTTCATATAGATAGATATAGGATCTATGGGGCAATTACTTAGAAGTACATTTTGTGTAACAGCCCTTCCTATCTGATAGAAAAGGATCCCATGATCCTGAACCGATCTTATCTGGGATCGAAAATCCCAAGTTTTTCTATGAAGAGCTGATCTAATTGTATTAGTTTCTATAATGGATTTCTTCTGTGTAATACTAATCGATAGGGCCTCATTGATAAGTGCTACAAGATCTCGCGCATTGGAACCCATGGTTATGGACCCGAATCCGTTAGTATGGAACATCTTCTTTTCCAAGTGAAATCCCCTAGTATATGAAAGAATGAAAAAGTGCTTTCGTTGTTGTGGAAGAAGAAGCCTTCGTATCTTAATGCATGTATTTAATTTATTCGGAGCTATTAGAGCGGGATCCACTTTTTGGGGAATATGAGTCGAAGCAATAACAAGAATCTTTCCAGTGGAACATCTTTCACAATCCCTGGAGAGATAGTTCTCTAATAGACCGAGGGATAAGTAATTCGACTCATTCACATGCAGATCATGAATGTTTGGAATCCATATTATGCAAGGAGACATTGCTTTTGCTAATTCGAATTGAAGGGTGATATCAAATCGGTCTATTTTCGGCGTCATATACATAGTTAGCAGCTCCGTATCAATATCAAGGTCATCATCACTATCATCAATATCGTCACTATCATCAATATCGATATCGTCACTATCATCAATATCGATATCATCAATAAGATAACCTTTAGGCTTGTCATCCAGGAACTTGTTCGGAAATACCGTAATGAAAGGAACATAGGAGTTTGTCGCTAGGTATTTGACCAAACAGGATCGTCCAGTTCCTATAGAACCTATCACTAAAATACCTCTAGAAGGGGATAGGGCTAAGCGGAGCGAAAAGGGTTTTCCATGAGGAGATGGGGAATGAAAACTATTAGCCCCACACGAGGTTTGTGAATAAGTGATTGTCTGATAATGAGCAAGGAATATCCGTCTTTCTGCTAAACAGGATCTATTGAACTCATAATTCATTAGATCCTTTTGATGAATGTCAACTAAGTATCGTAAGGAAATTGATCCCGGTTGTTCAATCATTTGATAACCAGAGTCATTCTTTGATAAATGATCACTATGAGTCAGACTCAATAGAATTTGATCAATCCTTTTTTCTGTCGTTAAGGTGGAGAACTGAATCAAGAATTCTCTTTCTTCATCATCAATCGAATCACTGTTCGCGACCCAGAATTCTATTTTCTCATCAATCCAATCACCGTTCACGTTTTTTCTTTTTCTTATCAATGAATAGATCTCTTTACTTGTACGACTTAGATGTCTCGTATTTCTCGAAAAAATGATTCGATTGATGGGATTTGGTATGATACTTACAAGATCGATGAGATTGATCTTCCAATATTTCTTCTTAGAACGTATTGATTTGACCCCATAAGCGGGACCACCACCCAATAGCATGTTGCCACCAGAAGCAGAACCCCGTATTTCTTCCAGAGAATCTCCTAATTGTTCCAGAACAACTAGAAAGAGATTCTTTAACCAGAAAGGATTCAGTTCAGATGTAGGATACCTATCCAGAAGTTTTCGAAATTCCATCATGTATGATGGAATCATCAAAGATTTGATCTTTTCTAACTCTGTCTGTAACTCA